GTTCAGTAACCAAAGGAAAGGTTGTCGCAAAATCGAATAGCTTTCTTCGAGAGTCTTCTTTTTCGGCTGAGGAAGGGTAGCATGCCAGGCCAGGTACTTCGGTCGGCTTACATCCTAAAGACGCTACTATCAAACATCGCGAAAGCAGTAGCTTCCCTTCTGTTCAATTTCTATATAAAAAATATGGTACATTCCCTGGCTTGTGTAGCCTATGCGAAGCAAGCCTACACTGGCTTCCTCTGCATTTTTTTTTGTCGCCGTGCCGTGTTCCGGTTTCGTGTTGCCTGAGTTGTCATTATGTTGGTCGAACGAACTTATTCATGATTTGAGTCGTGAATTAAAGAGAGCCTTTCACTCTACTGTTTACCGCCAATAGTAGATCGTTCTCATTACAAGAGATGAAAAAAAAACTTTCGCTTTTTCTTTTCGAAAAAAATTCTGATTAAAACAATCTGGTCCCATCCTCTGGGAAACTTGGTTCCATTCGCTCTATTCCCATCCGACATTCCGTATGCAACTCTATGTTCTCTGTCAATATTGATTCGAACGAAATTCCTGCTCCAGAATCCCGCTCCTAATGACCCAACTTTCTCCCGGCCCATGCTTCATCGGAATGAGATCCCAAAAGAGGGTCCGACGGAGAGAACCACAGGTAGGTAGACAGGGGTCGGACCAAGGCTCCTCCCGCCCACACGTCGATTCCAATGTTTCGCAAAGCTGTTCGAGAAGAGCTTACTTACTTATGAGCAAAAAGGGAAGCCAAAAAATGTGAGCGCTCGCCTAAACGCCCTGCAATCGCGCTAACGAGCAAGAAAAGGCCCCCATCTATAGTAAGGCTAACGCGCTCTTTATTAGTAAACCTTTCGAGCCCCTTCATTCTAATAATAATGAAGCCGGTAGGCCCAATCCGCTTATCATTTCTCAGAACCACAGCGGCCTACCGCTGACTGACTTTCTTTCTATAGGAGATCTGGTTGCTTCCCAATACGAGTGGCGAATGCGTGCACTTCTTTCAGAGCCTCTTTGAAAGCCTTGCTTGGGCCCTAATAGTAAGTTGGGATGAAACAATCTCTTTCAGATCTTTTTCTTCAGTGGATGAATTGATTTATGAATAAGCACTCACCATGTCAAGTCAGCTAGTCATTCAACTAATCTCGTCCGCTTCCAATTTTCAAAGTAAGAAGCCGAAGCCCTTTTTTCAGGAGTAATCGAATCAGCAGGCACAACAGAAGGAATCAACATAGGGAGTTAGCTTAGCGTTCGAGGACAGCACTCACCTCTGCCACCGGATCTCGAAACCGAATCTTTCACCGACTTTCCAAAACACCACCAGTAAAGCTAGTTTCAAAGAAAGTATAATATTTATATATCATTTTTTTTTAAGAGCCTATATATATATAATAATAATATAATATGAGAATGAAATCAAACAATTTCATTGCCTCATGGGCGATCGCTCGCTTCGTCTCCGTCGTCTGTGAATCTATTGGTTTAATCGAAATAAGGAAGGGCTTCCGTTAGGATGCGGAGTGGAACCTCTTTGCGGAGCCTTTGAATATTTCGTGAGAATTCATGGGTTGAAAAGGGACGGGACAAGGATATACCCTAAGAAAGCCTGACCGATAGACTCTTCTTTGTTCTGTGTAGTTGAAGACTTAGTGACTTTGCCAAATGAACCATATCCCTATATAAGAAAATGATGATATCGATACCATCTGCTCGCCCTCAGAAACTTCATAAGATTGTTATACTCATTGACATTCCCTTTGGGTCTAATGCTAGTTGTTTTCTCTTAATTGAGATTCTTCGGTTGCGATTTCTACACCAGCCCCTACATTGACTATCGGAAATGGACCTACTAAAGTTCCTGCACTAGGCTCTCTCTTTTAGAAGAGCGGAACCTACGACTACAACAGCTGGTTCTGTATTCGATCGTACACTCGTTCGGTTGGTTGTTGCTGGATCAACGTATGCTTCATCGGTTTTTTAAATAAATAAACCACTAGTTCCGCTACTGGCTACCGACCTGGAAGGAATGTTGGGCAAGACGGTGATGGATAAGCTATTGATGGTGCCGGTACATAAGCCAAATCAACTGGATCTACTTCAAGCACTCAATCTGGATCTTCACCTGTAACAGGATATGCTTTTCACGCCACTGGCGATGGATCAATAACTCTTTATACTAATGAAGTTACTCGTGCTTCTGGCTACGCTATTGGCTATGCTGACTCAGATACCCTCACCACCTTTGCCCCAGCGGCTTTGCCTCTCCTGCTCCTTAGTGAACCGGATCAACCACTTAGGCAGGGTCTACTTCTACTGGTGTTGGATTCTCCCTGCATAAGTGGTTGATCTTAGCGTGCTAGCCGCTGTCTCATTTCGTATAGTGATAACGTTGTTTTCTCTTTCTTAGCGCTCCGCCCTTCTTGTATAGTAAGGGGAACTCTGGTTACGCGGCTTTCTCTTATAGGGGTCTATTTTCTCTGACTTGACTCAGCTTGACCTACTTGACTCAGCGGTTAGAGTCTCGCTTTCATACGGCGAGAGTCATTGGTTCAAATCCAATAGTAGGTAAAACCGGCCGAAACCCCAGCTTTTGCCAGCATGACAGCAAGGAGTCAACTGAATGACCAAAGCATCGGCTGCTTCAACTTGTGGCCTTCTTCGACCTGCGATTCTCTTAGAGAGAATCTGATCTACGACCACCCTCTCTTCTTCTCTTCATGTATGTGGGCTGCCTGCCCCGTCCCGAATAGACGAACAGGAACAAACTGAAGAAAGGCGCGAGAGAGAAAGTTGAGTATCAACTCACCTCCCCTCTTCCACAATTAGGTGAAGACCAGGAGGGCCGGAAACCCCAACGGGAAACCTTTCACCGCGCCACACGATTCTTTTGCGAAGCGCTCTCTCAGACGTTTCCACTCCTGCCCCCGCAAGCAAAGAGGTTTCAAGATACCAGGCGACCAAGTTAAAGTGAACAGCCCCGAGCAAATCTTCTAGAGAGCGTACCCTTTGTTTCTACTCTTTCTCTCTTCTAAGAAAAAAAGATTCTTTTTTTTTATGGACTTCTTTTCTTGGACCTCCGACCAATGAGGTGATGACACATGCATGCGTGCATATGAACTTATAAAGAGTGGGTTCAAAACCAGGGTGGCACTATGAAACTCAATCCATTATAAGGCTATTGGTGGATTATTTAGATTTTCGAATAGACTTTGAGATAAGAGGAGACTTTAAGGATATTTTGTCGAGATAAGGACTTGCAAAAGTCGAATAATCGCAGAAGTCAGGTCTCAGACTCGCAGAAGACAAGTGAAAAGTCTCTCGAGGTTTCGCCAAAAATCGTTTGGGATGGAATCGTTTTTTTGAAGTTGGTTTGAGAACCTGATTGAAGAAGACCTGAATTTTGGAATACACATAGATCTGCAGATCCAGTGTGCAGATTTTTTCTAGTGTGTTTCGATTTAGGGATTCCACAGTTCAGACAGAGACGTTGTTGAGTATGTGGCTTGACTGACTCCAAGGTGACTCAAGTCTCGATTGAGCAGTCATTTTTCATAGTCACGGGTCTTGCTTTAGCACCGTTTTACATTTGCAATTGTAGAGGGCGGTTTGTGACCTTCCAATTTTCCAGTGAAACCGGGGACCGAAAGGTCGTGAAAGATAGCAAAAAGATGCATTCATTTCTAGGCTAATTCAGTGTCTTGTGGATGCTATCTATGAAGTAGTTAGACACGCTCTTTGGGGGATCTATTGGGTCTTTTAAAAGGACTCAATCAAAGGGCACAAACAAGGAGAGCCTGCTCTTTTTCTGAGGTTGGGTTTTGAGATGAGAGTAGAATACACACGTCGAAGAAATCCGTTGTCTAAAGAGAGTAGAGTGATCTCAAATAGTTTTCTATTTTCTTAAAACTTTACTTTTTTTTTAAATAAAGAAAATCTAGTTTTTTGAATCAAATCAAACTATATGTCTTTTTTTTTTTTCATTCTTGAGAAAAGAGAAACCCGCAGATCTAGCGCTAATGGCTTCTTCAATCAAGTGATGTTGTTATAGCCGAACAACAAAAGAAAGCATATGAACAGCATCTATAGTTGTTAACAGTAAAAAAAAAGTTATTCGAAGCTGTGCTAATGGTGGTCAAGGATAAGGTACTAGTTTCAGTGGGAGACATTGAGTCTGCATGAGAAATCTGGGAGACTCCACAGAGAATGTATAAGTCAGTGACAATGGTGAACATGAAGTTTCTTCGGCAACGGTTCTTTCCAAACAAGATGCAAGAGAGGACGAGCCTGTCTCAGCACTTATACAAGATAAAGAAGATGATCAAAGAATTGGTAGCAGTGAGAGTCAAAATGACTGATCGTGATCAGTGACCAGGAAGTCTGCTGAAGTCGTTTGAGTCTTTGACAACCACTCTTTCCCGTGAAACTCCTTATTTAACTATGATTGATCTGACCATTTTTTGTTCCTTATCCGCAAGGAACTTTAAAAACGGATTTCTCATCGGCATGAGCATTCATCTCTCTCATGTTCACCTCAAGGTGCTAGGACTCGAACCTCCGCCCCGTACCACCTTGTCTTAGCTTCAAGTTGTTTTATAACCTTCGTTCATTCGCTTGGTTAGATCTTCCTTTCCTATTATTTGAGTAATAGTGATCTCGTCTGTCTTACGGTGTTTATGAATTGGCACTTGCCTTGGGCTTTCACTCCGCCTCGTCATCACTATCCTTTCTGGTCTATAGCCCATATTGAATGAATGAAACGATCCCAGCCCAGCACGGTCTTCAAAGCGTAAACAAGCCAAGCTGTTTGTTAATCACTGCACCAAGGGGAAGCAACCTGAACCTCCAACCCTATCTCCTAGCTATCGTCTAAGGCCCTTGGTTACTAATCTCCTCTTCTTAGCCCCTCCTACTCCTCCGTCCCTGACCTTCTCAAGCCTTACCGTAACAGCCCCTCTTACCTTCACAATCAAGGGTTTAATAAAAAATACCGGGAAAAAAGACTCGGTCAATCGAGAACTGGTTTTAATGAAATTGCACCTAAGAGAGAAAACTCTTCCCATTTTGATTGCAGTTTTCCGAATGAGAAACCATTTTCATCATTTTACAAATATAGAAGAATGAACAAAAAACCAATTCAATTAGAAATCAATATGAATTGCCTTAGGCTCTCCAACTCGCCCATACATATAAGGCTATGATCTGGATCTGGACTCTCGGCAAGACCAATCATAGGGCGTACCATGCGTAGTTAGTTTAGGAAAGAAAGATGCGCATTTGAGCCAAGTCTCTATCTTTTCGCTGGCCTATGTGATCTTGATCTAGCCAAGTCTGTCGTCGTCTATGTTTGGGCATATGTCTGATAGAGAGAGACTCGAGATTCGTTTTTGATTGGGAATTCACCAATTCAAACATCTGTCTTCGACGTGGATCTTTCTTGTCTAATTAGAGACAACGTGGATTTCTCTGGACCAAGGCATCTTCTTTGACCATCTCAGATTCTTTCATTTTTCAGAGTTCTGTTCTCATCGATAATCAGACTGTTTTGAGTGGATCTAGTTGAGACGCAGCCAAGCTAGACCAGACCCCTCGCTGCTTCTTCTCTAGCGTAATTGCTAAAACGAGAAGTGTAGTCGGTCAGTGACGAAAGAAGGGTCTGCGAAATCCTATAACGAAGCGTCATCGTGAGAAACTGAGTAAGCATAAGCGGAAGCCCAGCAAGCCTATATCTATTTGCGTCAGCATCAGGGCCAAAAGCTTGACCTCAGCGGGTTGAACATTGGCTTGAGTTGACATAACTTCTTGACCTTGATTGGTTCTTTTGTCAAAGTTCTCTACTGAGTAGTGAGTATTCAGATGGAATGGCAAAAGGCCGTCTTTCTTTTCTAGCGGATCTATCAGTGTCCACATAGGTTTATGACGAAAGGTGAATGTCAGTAGCGAGTTTTCAATGTCTCGCTCGATACGCATTGTTCTAGGGATTTCTTTAACGCAAACAGTGAAGTGGAAAGCACGAGTGATCCGCTAGTGAGTGGATCAACTCGTCTTCGGCTCTTCCTTTTTCTTCCAATCAAGAAGACGTCTTCAACTACCTACATACAAACGTCTTTCTGATGAGCTAGTTGTTATGGCTCTCTTTCTTTCTCTTTCATTTAGTGCTTTCGGTGGTTGTTCTTATCGGGTATGTGGAGTAACCTCAAAAATCGAAAGGGTGGCGTTAGCCACAGAATCTTTATGTTTTCGCCCCTTTCAAAGATAGGAAGTCGAACTCCCCTTAGCTAGTCTTATCCCCTTCCTGCCCCGCCTACGATTGCCTTCTCTTATATAGGCTATTTGCCTTGTCCTCTTCTTTTATTATGCATGCCTCCCCGAAAGCGGACATTAAGGCTAACGTAAACCTTCGTGCAACCTCTTCGATTCCTCCAGTTCCAGACTTGCTAAGACCGCTTATTCCGAAACTACCTATTTTTCTGAAATCAGGAAAACAAGTCCTTTTGATTCAATTGCAGAAGCCCTTTTTCCACTTCTAAGGAAAATTTGCTTCATTCCTATTCTTGTTCTAACTGTGCACAACCTATCTTATTCCACAAGTAAGTAAAGCCGGAAAGCAGGAAATCCAGTGACGAACTCGGACATTCAAATAGCAGGGGATTCTCGTTTAATAAGCTTCTTGTGCGCTTCCCCGTTCGAATGCCTTGCTTTCCCACTCTTGCCTTAGGGCCTTTTCTTTGGAGTCTCCCATAGTCAATGTTGAATCCCATTTTTTCATTCTCATGCTACAGGACTGGTTGAGAAAGAAGATGCCGACCGATCCTTTCCTTTCACTAGATGCCCTGTCTTCTGTTTATCGATCCCCTGCTCTTTCTTATGAGATATCGAGAAATTCATTCAACTGAAAAATCTTTCATGATATTCTTCTTTTGACGATGAACCACTCCGGTACAACAAGTAATCCCTTGCTTCTTACCGCGTAGTGGGAACATACTTATTAGCATTTTATGGAGACTCCAAAGAAAGTCACTTCAGGAGCGAGGGCTCTCTACAAAGATTCTGGAGATCCGGGGAGAGAGGAAAGAAGATCTTAGACTAGCCCAGAGAAAGAGTTCAGAAAAAAGAAGTCTCCATCAATCACATCGTATGAAGTCAAATCAAAAAAGTGAAATACATACATACGTAAGCGGCGGTGCGGTCTTCAAAGCGAACCAAGTCTATCAAGGAAGCAGAAAGAAGAACTCTTAATCGCTGTCAGGGGAGCATCAAGCTTTCCAAGCCATCTACTTAAGAGAAGTAACTAGCCAGGCTACCATTTCCTTCTAATTCTAAGGCTCAGCTACTATGCGGTTAGAAGGTGCTAGATTGCTCTGTGGAATAGGAGTAGAAGTGGAACGGTTAGCTCTTCTTTGCATCTCTCCTGGTTATAAATGGACACTCTTTGGGCTAACGCACACCTTTGGGATATAGACACTTTTGATTCCCCTCTTTCGTAATAGAAAGGGACTGATTCTACATATTGCTATGAATCAATACCCGAATAAGCCGTTACAAGCTGTGAGGGATTAAGGGCAATGCGGACTTCTGATCCCTATTTGAGATAGAAGAATAGGCAAGCTTCTTGGGGCTCCCTGGGTTTGCTAGATTTGACACAGATATTAGACCGTGGGGCACGAAATCCTTAATAGCCTAAAATGGCATTAGCTTCTTAAATGCCCTAGGAATTTGTAATAGCGGGCATATCTCCATCTCCTAGTTCTAGTTCGATGAGAAGGAAATAGTATATGGCCGGAAATCGGCTTCTCAGCCTAGCTAAAGAAAGTGACACTGGACGAGGAGGGTGAATCAATAGGAATAGGCAGAGAATGCCCAATAGGGTCTTTGGCTGTTTTATCATCTATAGAAGAAGCAGTTTGCGCCTTTTTCGCTGTTAGGGAGGGACTGATTGTTGCTAGCTAGTTCTTGGGGGAGGTTGATTCAATCCTAAAAGAATAGGAATAGAATGCGCACAGAGAAGGAGCTCTTGGAGGACGGATTCCGTTTCGTTTAGTAAGAGTCGCTCGACTCTTTAATGAAGATTGGAGAGGGTAGATCGCGGGTTGGTCTTCACTGACACACTATCGGGCCTTTCAGGTTAAGTTAGTGTTCAATGAGCCAATACCCGCTAAGAAAGTTCCTTACTTAAAGGCTTCTAGAAAGCGGTTTAAGGAGAGCGCTTCGCATTACATCAGTCTCCGCCGGGGGATGGGCATCAGAGCCATCGAGGAGTTGCAAGGACCGATCACTGTGGGGTCTGCTAAGCATAAGTCCTTCACCCGGACTAAAGCCCGAAGATTGGAATTCCATTGCTGTCACTTTTTATATGTATATGGTTACAATTATCTACGTTCACAATGTGCCTATGATGTAGCACCAGGCGGACTGTTAGCTAGTGTGTATCATCTTACGAGAATAAAGTCTTTTTATGCAAAAATACCGGGAAAATGAAATTCAATTGTACTAGGCCAATTATCGTAGATCGGGTTCCGGGTTCTTTCCTCGAACTCCCGGATTGGTATTTCGTAATGTAAAGCTAGTCTAAAGTAGATTCAGGATCAGGGCGGAGGGTGGATGTAGCGGATTTGATCATCCTCTGCTCGTAAGGATCCGGGGCACCGCCCAAAAGCGTCACGGACGAACCTAATCGTCTCGCAGTTACGCGCACCAGCTCACAATCAGCCACAACCGATAAGAAGTCAGACTAGTAGAAAGAGCAGTACGCACCCACATTCTAATACCTTCCAGCATAAAAGCCTTTTTTTTAGGGGTAGTCAAATTCCGGATCGAAGAGATTCACCCGTAGTGGATAAGGAGGCAAAGCCAGAGGCAAGGCTATAAGCGCCTCTATCTGTATGGGAGAATTTCTTGCTCAAGCTTCTCGATCTGGGAAGGAACAGCTCGCTACTACTACATACGATGCACTATTATTATTATTATTATTATTAATAGGCTCGACCCGGCCCGGAAGAGCGATCCAGGCATTTGAAAATCGTGATCCAAAGAGAGTCCTAATCGCCATAGTCAGAGATTTAGATGTAGTTCCGGATGATCCAGATCCAGTCGATTTAGCAGTCGCGCTCTTGCCCCCGAGTCTTGGTTTAGTAAGCATGTGAGTTAGAATGTACTATCCTCCCGACTGGTCAGCGAATGACGCGAGCGCGACAAGTAGAAAAATTCATGATGTGACCATGACTCCCAAACATCTCTACCCGAGTTAGAAGAAGATCGACTTTTTTTTTGAGCAGGAAGCGAGTCAAGTAAAAAAAAGCACGATCTCAAGGAAGTGAAAACACAGAAAGAAATAGAATCCACAAACCAAAAGTAAAAAGCAAGATGAAGAAGAATTCAGACCAGTATAAGAGCAATAAAGTTGGCAAATCCACTGCCCGAGAAGACAGAAAGAGGTCTTTATTTTGAAAAGACAGAGACAGAAAAGAGAAGATATTGTTCCAAGGACAGAAAAGCCAATAAAAGACATTGATCTTGCCACTAGTGTATCAAACCAAAGAAAAAATGCGCAAGCAAGTCTATCAGAACAAGATACTGATACAAATACCTGAGGGCTAAGCCAATAGGATACCAAAGGGCTAAGGCAATCCGATAGAGAGATACCGTTCTTTTGTGCTCTATCCAATAGGATACCAGTTATTCGAGTCACAGAACTTGAGGGAAAGAACTTTAGGAAAAATAAGAACCTGTGCTTACCAGAATATTTTGTCAATCAACCACTTGCACTTTTTACTTCCTTCACTTTAACTAGCGCTTTTCGGAAAAGAAGTGGTTTTCTCTTTTGACTCACAAGGCTAGGTCTTACACCCGAAAGAGTCTTTACCTATCTTAACTTATCTAAACAGGCTATCTGACTTACCATCACTTCCCGTACTACTTGTAGCCCTTTTCTTTCTGGTGCAACAAATAATTAGAGAAAAGAGTCGATCATCTGACCATGCTTCTTGAAGAGAGCGACTTTCACTTGAAGACCAGAAATCGGGGACACAAGGTTTGGTCGAAATTAAAGAGCTCTTACGAGAATTCCAAGGACCGGACAGAAGCTTTAACTGTCCTAGCTGTAAAAAAAAATAGGGTACTAACTTGCTTTTATGCTTTTAACTGGATATTCCGTGTAAGGCATAAGCCCTCAAGCAAGAGTTCGAAGGTTTCTTTTCCCACTTCCGCTGTCACTTCTACTTGCAACCAAGAGGCAAGCTGGAAAACAAGCAATATTGGCCTTTCTTCCTGTCCCAAAAGTACCTTTCTTTAGAGCGGAAATGACATCCAACCCTCCCTATGGTTACGGCTCTTCCATTGAACTCGAATTGGGACTGGCGTACGGGCTTGACTTTCAAAGCAATGGAATGGATAGAGTGAGATGAATGTGCTGCTTATTCTCGAACAGTTGATTCCGTGCCTGAATGTCCCGCTCTTTCTCGAAGACTGGAAGTTTCTTCTATTCCTAATGCCCTGGATGCCTCCAAGAAGTGAGAAAGAGTTTGCCTTTTCGAATAGGAAGAGCGCTTCCAGCAAGTAGAAAAAGGGCTTGTTCACGAATGCGCTGTGGGACTGATTACTTTCCTTCGTCACCTTCTCCTTCTTCCTTGACTGGCCAATTACCTTTCTTTCCTGGCTAGTCTTATTGCTAGTATTGCTATGCCTTCCCTGATGACTTGACTGGTGCAGTCTCAGTTCCCGCTCTTACAGCTCTCGTAGTCGTTGCCGCTGCTGGAGAAATTGTTGGAGGAATACCCGAAGTAAGGACACTAGTCTCAGGAAGGTGCCCAGACTCGGTTGTGAAAGAATCAGTTGTTGGGTGAATATCCTTTGCTAGAGTGATCGTAGCCGCTCTTACTCTTGCTGCATAGAATGCCCTGAGAGAGATAGCTGTGAGGAAGGGACTGATTGCACATGGCATGGGTAAGTCACTTCTTGCACTAGTCTTGTATCAGGGACATGGCCATCAGAGGATTGAGGGACAGAAGAAATTGCAATTGGCTCGAGAAGAAAAGCAACTCCAACAACTAGCTTTGGCTAGAATGAAGCTCCAACTCAAACCTCCGGGACTCACTCGTAATCACCTGGGACGGAATTACTTGGAAAGATAGAGCCACAGACTACTTCAATGGGATTCGTGGAAATGGGAATGGGAGAAGAGATTCCAAAGGCTTACCTTTTTTTTGCAACTAAATAGCTCTCCAAACTGTGGTCTGGCACGACATCGAGAAGATAACTAGATTAAATCGAAAGGAGCTATTCGCCTCTCGTCCCTTATCTTCCCCTCTATCAGTAGGCTATTATATCTATTAGGTATATATTTAGATTGACGACAGTATATTGTGAGTATGGCTTGGGTAGCGCATTCAAAGAAGAGTAGTACTTCATATCCAGTATGAGTTACTTGCGGGTTTCCTATATACCCTAACCATTGATTGGCTTGAGTGGAACGCTCGTATGTAAGCAAGTGCCTTTGGACCTATCCCCTGGCTTGTGTAGCCTATGCGAAGCAAGCCTACACTCCATATCCTCGCCTTATTCCGCCTTTTCACTTTTCAACAAAGACCTAGAAAAGCCTCAATCAAGGGGAGGAACGAAGGAACGAGACTGAATAGGAGAGGGACGGAGTCAATGAAGGGAGAGGGACTGCTGATATTGCTACTATTGATACTGGTACAAGGGGGACAAGAAATCCTATTGGAGGGCTGATACTCAAATAGCCCAGGAGGAAATAGGATAGTCCAGGTAATAAAACAAGAGGAAATGCCTAGGTTAGAGCCAGACTTCTATAGATATAGACAAAATATATGCTACTGGAAATAGAAACATAGGCTATTGAGGAGGACCTTCTTGCTTATGATCATACCCCATACTCTTAACTCTTAGCTCAAATTAGCAAGTGCAGGGAAAGGTAAAAAAATAGGAATTCCTCTCTAGTCTAGCTCTTTCATCTGGCTGGCTTGCCCTATACTCAACAACTTGCTTGCTCACTTCACTTGTTACTAAGAAACTCGCCTTTCGCCCTAGCTCTATCCTCAGTTCCACTATACCCGCTTGCTAGCTGGAACATATCCCTTTTGACTTAGGATAGCAACTGCCATTGGAATTCAAACAGCAAGGAAGGTAAGAGGAAGCACTTCCACTAGATAGCTTGGAACTGCCACTGAAACTAGATTTCAATCCCCAGGGCCAAACAAAAGGGCTTAGCTTAAAACTCCAATGGGAACTCAAACTCCAACCTTTAGGCTTCCAACTGTAACTGGCTGGAATGGAATTCGATAGAAGGCAACAGCTACTCAAACCCGGCAGAAGCAGAGGCAGAAAGTGAAAATACTGGAGAAGGCAAAGGGGGACCTTCCTCAAACTCCTGCTCTCTCATTGGATTGCTTGAAAGACTCCTTCTAAGAGTTCAAACGGGAGAAAGACGCAGATGCTTTATTCTTAGTGTAATAATATTCATTCTATCCCTTACTCGACTTTCTTTTTTAGGGAGCAATTCTCTTCATATTCTTTCGAGTAAGCAACTCAATCCGCAGCAAAGGAAACTGAGGCTGCAACTGGCTCGATAGGGAGATTCTCTATTGACTCTCCCGCTCTCTCACTTGTTTGCGAGCTTGACTCTTACCCTGCTTTTGACCTTGCCATTGCCGGCTTGATCACAGGGTAGGGATTATTGATAGAACCCCTAGCCCTCTCTCTAGGACCAAATTCGCTTTATTGGGCGGAATGATAGCAATAGGACTGGTAGCGCGAATGGAAGGCCTTAGGATAGGAATGGAGAAGCACTTTCCTAGAACTGGCTTTCTGATAAAAGTACTTTCTTTCACAAGCTTCAAATACTCCTCAGGCTTTCTCACTGGGTTCCTAAGAGGTGAGGTATGAGGTACTAGCTTTCCCGGCTTGAGAGGAGTAATGTATTTCCCATTCATTTGAATTGCCTGGAGAAAGAGTCCTGCCTTTCTAACAGCCTTTTTTCACTCAAATACGTGAACCGAAAAGGCCCTAGGCAAAGAGAATTGCTGGCTGGACTGGACCGATATGGAACGGAGCTTCCAATGGCTAAAAGAGAGATCGCAAAAGACCTATATCATCTTAAAGGGAGCTCACAATAGATGGATTGCTGACTAAAATCAGCACTTGTTAAGAGACAGCTCAAGGTTTTCAAACTCCATTGGTAAATAAAAGAGCTTTCAAACAGGCTTGCCTTAGGTCTCCAACTGAATCAAGGGAAGAAGGAATGGCGAGATGCTAAACGGATACTGAACTAGTTGGCAACTATTTGATCATTTGGAAGGAAAGTCGTAAGTCAAAAAGGGCAGGGCGTCCTCTTCCTACTCCGAGGAATGGGCAGCCCATGGGGATATTCTTGAAAGCAGACATGTGGACATGAAAAAGGAATTGATAGAGGAAGATTCATATGTAAAGGCTAGGCACCTTCCCGCATTCGCACCTTTAATAAAGTATTATAGAACTAATGCTACATCTGATCTGCTAATTGAATTCGATATTCTATCTCTTCCTTTGAGATGTTTGAATCCTTTAGGTCTTGTCATCCTTGATAGAATCTCTCTCTTCCTGGCCTTGGGAAAGATTGGATTGGATGCTTCTCTCTGTAGGACTTGGCATAAGCAGGACTAGCACAACTATTGGGATACCTTTTCGGGCAAGGCTCCAACCTCACAGCCCTACTTGCTTCCTCTTTATTGAAGGCGGAGTCGTCCCATTCACTCCACTTGGCTCTCCCCCGCCCTGACTCTGACAGAGGCCGAATCCTACTATCCCATTTCCCATCTTCGCTTCTGTAGTGGGTAGGTATAGCGCTTTCCTTCCTCTAGTTCGAGAGTTGCAGGTCTGTGCAGCAGAACATTAGCATTAGTAGTTGTAGTTGGCACTCATCCCGCTTATCTCTCATCTCGGTTTATAGAAAACGTTCTTCATAGTCCTTTGCAAAATCGCGAGTTTATGGGGTCTTTAGGGGCACGATAGGTCCTTTCAAATGCAAAACAACCGTTTATTGAAACTGGAATTCCAGTATAATACACAAGGAAGGACCCATCCGAAAGGAAGGTAAGGGCTGGCACATAGGGACATAGGTTTAACCTCAACTCAATGGGTAGCTCATCTCAGTGGCTCTTAGGCTAATACTACTCAAATAAAAAAGCTATTGCGCTCTTTCACAGCGCAACGACGCTCTAAGACGAGTGAAGAAAGAAGGGGAGACTGTTTCACCTACCCACTAATCTATCTACAATAGAACTTTCTCTTATGTTCTTTAAAGTAGTAAGCAAAACAACTAATACGGGTTATCAAATTAATGCATTATTTGATAACTACTGAATTTTGGTAACTACATAAACTGTTGTACTCCCTTTGGCCTTGCTTAGCCCTCGGTGCGCTAGGAACAGGCTTCCAAAAACATTTATTTCATGTGTATCACCCTTGTTTTGAGCCTCATATCCTCATAAGTCATTGCTAGGAAGACAAAGGTCAAGGTATCCCAATAGTCAAAAGATTTAGGACAGAAAGATCCACTTTGATTTTGCCTAGTTACCTAACCGTGGGCATCCCACTTGAATGAAGGCGAAAGAAGGAAGCCAGGAAAGCTTGCTTGTTGCGATGAGGCCCATCTGAGAATAAAACAGTTTTAAGATAAGATTTTGAGCCTACTTTAGTCATTCGACGAAGTGAATGAGGAATGGGAAATATGAATATGAAGTGACCACCTGAAGTAGAGGTGCCATCTCCTTATTATGCATATTCAAAAAAAATGGATAGAGGCATATCCTTATCAGTTATACCAAAGGAATTGATATCCATATTCAACCGGGTCCTTCTAGTAGCAATTCCTCCAGGAACAGATTCTCTAACCTAGCACCGTCTTCAAAGACGCACCCCATCTCTTCCTTGAATAAAGAAATTGCCCACGCCCACGTTCAAGCGCCTAGAGAGGAAGAAGCAAAGCTAGTCTTCTCTTCTTACCACCTACCGCTCCCACCAATAGCAACCCCATTCGCTGCTACCCACTCTATAACTAAAGCACCAAAAGCGACCACTTCGACATTTGCTAATGCTACCGGGGTTGAACTTGAACGCGGAAAGTCGGAATTTTAGGCATAACTTCTCCTCTTTTTCTTTTTTCCTTCCTAGAGGAGTTCCGGCTTGCTTCGCATAGGCTACACAAGCCAGGGAGAGTGATGTTGAAAAAGACCGGGTTGTAGGCATAATAAAAAGACCATGCTACCATAGTCACAAGGTAAGAGGGAAAAGATCTTCACCAAGACCAAAGAACGGTATTGGAAGCTTAAAACATTCGTTCCGAGTCAAAAAAATAAGAGAAGATCACAGTAGGTCCTGTTCTTCAAGCATCTTTTCAGAGAATCTTAATTGGCTAGGCTACTCATATCGTTCAGTCTTTCTTTTATGGCAGCTAGTTGAATGGCACTAGTGGTAGAGGTCGCAGATGCGCTGTAATTGTTTTATAGAAGGGGCAAGCCAGATCTTTCCTTGGGAGGACGAGCTAGTACAGCTAGAGAAGAGGGTAGCATTGGAGTTCCCATCCTTTGTAGTAGGCTATGTTATTTCCCTTTTATAACCTTTTCTTTCTTTTTCCCTTTGAGTGGAATGGAAGACTTTTCACTTTTAAGATGAAGGCATTTAAGCAACCTTACATGTCGTTGGAAGTTGGAGTGCCAGGAGGCTAGGGAATACGATCCAGCCGAAGGCAATTGGAGTATCATAAGCCCCTCAAGTTTCCGCAAGCAAAAAGGCGTATTTCAATGTAAAGTTTTATGCATGCGCAAGAGAAGTCGAAGGCCTTAGTCTGTGCCAGTCCCCGAGTAATAAGTTTATATGAATAGTAGACTTTTTAAACCAGTCTTCCAGGTAATACTTTCTATAGTCGCATTCCTCTGCTGTCCCCTTCCCTTGTTTGAGGAGTTCATAGTTTCATCCAGTTCCTTACGAGTGTACCAATTCCCCTCCAGCCAGTCTTAAGCCAACAAACAGTATCTTATCACATCACAAGCCATCAGGGAAGGGAAATCCTAGACTACCACTCGCAGGAAGGACATTACGAATACGTTAAATAGGAGGAATTACGAAAGGGGAAGACCTTAATACTAGTAAGTAAGATGAGCAAGTTTTCTAGTGAATTTACATATTCCCCTATGGGAAAGCAAAAAAATCTATCCCAGGTCAATAAATCTATCTAGTATAGCAGCCCTACCTTTTACTTCTTTTCTTCTTATATAAAATAAAGTAAAGCACTCCAAGGGCCTAAGGAATTCGCTTGCCTGACACGACATCGAAAGGAATGGAATATGCTAATACATATAAGAAAGGTGGAAATACCCCACCCATATGCCTTCAAATGAGTCAAATGAGCACTGGCTTCCAGCTCGCTCCCAGGGCGAAGCATTTCAATTGGATGGGCAACTACTTCTACACTGTCCGGGAAGGTAATTCCCACAGCAATTGGAATTGGATAGGTTTGCCTTATTTCTGTTCTGCAATTTACCTTTTTTCTGAAATTGGCTCCTAAAAAAAAGGAGAAGGATGAAGATGTACATGAAATTTGTTGATCTTTTTAGGCTTGAAAATGCGCTTGTCTGGATAGCGAAAGCTAAATATCAAATGAAGAGATATAATAGCTCCAGTGAGACTTGCCCATTTGACTTATTGCTTGCCTTAGTTAGGACTTTTGATAGGCTTACCCTTTCTTTTTCTCCAACTGTCACTGCAAGAGAATCAACTTAAACTGGATTGACCTTGTCTGGTCTGATGGCTCTCCTAAGCTAAGACAGGCTTTTTCACTGGACGGCTCGGGAGGAAGAAAGAGGTAGTTCAGCTATCTGATAGGAGATGGATCAGAACTCTTTTTTTATGAAGCCTTTTACCACTTGATAGAAGTAGCAATTACAATAGTAAACACTCCTACACTGAGCCTATATCTTCCCTCTGCGCCTTATAATAGCTGCAGTAGGCATCGCATTCAAAGAAGAGTAGTACTTCATATCCAGAGTTACTTGAGGGTATTCTCTCCAATGATGGACCCTAAGCATTGATTAGCTTGAGTGGAACGCTCATATTCATATGTAAGTGCCTTGGACCTATCCCCTGGCTTGTGTAGCCTATGCGAAGCAAGCCTACACTCCTTATTCCGCTTTGTCACTGTTAAAAAAGACCTAGAAAATGCCTATAAATAGAATAGAAAGGACATAGTCCGCTCTTTCGAAAAGAGATTTGCCAGACTTTATAAGGATTACTGGCTTGCTCTCCATAATCATACTATAAGGCCCTTTCTTGGGATGAGATTACTCGAGCTCGAAGCCAAAAATAAGGACTGAAACTCGTAAACACAGTGGGACTTACACAAAAGATTCTAAAAAAGACTGGCTTTCAATGACTTTAAATACTAAAGCTTACCCGCTTGCTATCCTGCTTGCTTAAAGGTGAAGGACAGGCCTAGAGGATGTAA